GCTGTCTATAATGATATATGAATCAATTCAATTGGTATTTTTTTATCCAATTTTGCAAAAAAGGAAACTCAGGTAAGTGCTTTTTTATAAACATATGTATAAAAAGAACATATTTCATTTAGCTCCTTGATGCCTACTATAACTAGTTATTTCGGTTTTCTACTAACGGCTTTAACTATAACCTCAGCTCTATTTATTGGTCTGAGCAAGATACGACTTATTTGAAATTAATTGCACAATTCCTTTCCGGAAACTTCTGCGTATTTCTATTTACTTACCGTGTCAATTGTCAATTCTTGGTCATTGAGATTCATTGTAATTCGGATTAATATTTAGGTATAGATATTACCTCTTTTTTCTCCTTTCAAACAAATCGAAATGATTGAAGTTTCTCTATTTGGAATCGTGTTAGGTCTAATTCCTATTACTTTGGCTGGATTATTTGTAACTGCATATTTACAATACAGGCGCGGCGATCAGTTGGACCTTTGATTAATTAACATCTCTTTTTTTGATTGACCTCCTCCTTTCTTTAATATACAGGAGGTCAAATTAAGATTGATGTTCCAGTTAGTGTTTCAGTCGAATTCGATCGAAGAAGATCCGAATCACGCTCTGTAGGATTTGAACCTACGACATCGGGTTTTGGAGACCCACGTTCTACCGAACTGAACTAAGAGCGCTTTCTTATCATAAAAGATAAGATAAGACTGTAAAGAAAAGGATTGGCCCCAATACATCTTGTATGCATACACTATACAATATCGTAAGAATGGAAGATGTAAGTTCTATATGATAGGTCCAACGCGAATTGATCTCAAAAAATCCCTCGTTACTGCTCAAAGGAGCAGTAATAAGTAGGGATGACAGGATTTGAACCCGTGACATTTTGTACCCAAAACAAACGCGCTACCAAGCTGCGCTACATCCCTTCCATTGGTCTACAGTGTCATTGTAGAGAATTCCTGTCTTGTTTTCCACATCGTTATCTCCTCTATTAAAATCTAGAATTTTTATGTACATTTCGTCTTTTTGGTCTCATTTAACATATAATAATAGTAAAATACTTCTATCTATATGAAATATGGAATGGAACCCCTAGGAAAAATAAATGAGTCTTTTGGGGGAATATTGGGAAATAAAAAGACGGTTTTTTCTGTATTTAACAAAAAGTTAATCTTATTTACTGGATGATTGTACATTTCAATATGTCTTATGTATTACAATAAAATGAAGGAGATTTTTCAATGCGAGATCTAAAAACATATCTTTCCGTGGCACCGGTACTAAGTACTCTATGGTTCGGTTCTTTGGCAGGTTTATTGATAGAGATTAATCGTTTTTTCCCGGATGCGTTGACGTTCCCATTTTTTTCATTCTAGTTAGTGGCGTGGGAAGGAATAAAGAAGATTAGAGATACAATTAAATAGCAGCCCCCCCTTTTTCTCTTTTTTCCCTTTTTAGAATAAGGGAGGAAAGAGAAAGAATAAAAGTGCATTCAACAGCTGCTAGACTCGGGTTCCGCTTGGAATTAAATTAATATGAAATTTCTATGGAAGTCGAATACAAAATGTGGTTCTAGGGAAAGAGTATTATACAAGATACTTATATGAAATACTGTACTGTGATTTGAAATATAGTTTAGAAATCTTTCTATCTTATTTCCTATATTGAATTGATATTGATTGTAGTGAAATCTTGCATAAGAGGATAGCAAGTTACAAATTCTATTTTTTTCCTTCCTTTTTTCTTTTTAGTTTCGGATTGAAAGAGGAAGAGTTGAGTAAATGAAAAATCCAAAGGAGGTTCATGGCCAAGGGTAAAGATGTGCGAATACCGGTTCTTTTGGAATGTACCGCTTGTGTTCGAAACGGTGTTAATAAGGAATCAACGGGCATTTCCAGATATATTACTCAAAAGAACCGGCACAATACGCCTAATCGATTGGAGTTGCTAAAATTCTGTCCATATTGTTACAAGCATACGATTCACGGGGAGATAAAGAAATAGATCGAACCGAGCACCTTCGGGCCCTTAGCTTACAAAGAAAGGGAAAAAATGACATTATATATATATATTTATATTAACATAATATTTAACATAGTTAAAGATAATTATAAACAAACCAAATCCTATTTATTTATTCTAATTAGCGATACGGCTGAAATAGGATTTTAGGGATAAGAAATAAACTAACCAAACCATGGATAAATCCAAGCGAACTTTTCTTAAATCCAAGCGATCTTTTCGTAGGCGTTTGCCCCCGATCCAATCGGGGGATCGAATTGATTATAAAAACATGAGTTTAATTAGTCGATTTATTAGTGAACAGGGAAAAATATTATCTAGACGAGTGAATAGATTGACCTTGAAACAACAACGATTAATTACTATTGCTATAAAGCAAGCTCGTATTTTATCTTTGTTACCTTTTCTTAATAATGAGAAACAATTTGAAAGAACCGAGTCGACCACTAGAACTCCTAGTCTTAGAGCCAGAAAAAGATAGGTTTACTCTTTCTTCACTTGAATTCAAATCCCCATCCGAACTCAAATGCGGATTGATATTTTGTTGGAAAAATCCAAGAATCCGGATTGAATTCTCGTGTCGTAAGAAAAAAAAAGAATTTGGGAAGAATAAATTTTTTTATTGAACGTGTTGATTCATATTTATTTTTACTACTTTCTCATATATATTTTATCATATTCTATTCATTTTTATTTTCTTTTTATTCGACCCTCCCGGAGTTCATTCTCCGGGCAACTCCCTTTAAGCGGTGGATTCCTTTCAACTTACTTCTTTTACGATCTCATTGGAAATCATATAAAGACAATTCCTATTTGATATAGCTATTTGTGCAAGTATTTTACGATTAAGAAGCAACTGTCTCTTGTACAGATCATTTATTAATCTACTATAACTATAGCATACCCCCCTTTCACGAATTGCTGCATTTATTCGAGTGATCCACAAACGACGAAAATTTATTTTTTGCTTATCCCTATCCCGATGAGCCGAAACCAAAGCTCTTATTTTTTGTTGAGTAATAGTTCGAGTAAGTCTTGAATGAGCTCCCCGAAAGCTTGATGCAAATAAACGAATTTTTGTTCTACGTCTCCGAGCGATATATCCCCGTCTAATTCTGGTCATTGAATAAATGAAACTTTAACGAATAACTAATAGATTTCCTTTCTTTTAGTTATTCTTTTGCCCCTTTCCTAGTATATTAATAACAAAACGGATTTTTCCAATGTATAAACTAAAAATTCCAATGGCTTTGGCTACTATAACCTTCCCAACCACTATTTTTTATTTTTTTTAGGCATTTCACCTCGAAATACTAAATTGTACTATATATACTACTAGGTATTAAAAAAATAGCACTGATAAAGAAATAGTGGATTCCATCGTTTCTATGGTTACTTCTTAAACGGTGAGGTCTTCTCTATACACCGGAGCCTTTACTTCATTTAATCAATGTTATTGCTAACTTGTATAGTTCACATTCTTCGGCTCTACCCATGAATTATTCAGTAATAGGTCTTTCACAACGAGCTCTACCTATACAGTAACGGTATTTAATTATGAAGGTTGGCTGGGTAGCTGACCCTGTTAGTCCGTTCTTACAAGAGGCGTCTATGTTAACTAAGATTTCCTCCGCTTAATGGATAGCCATTTGCTACCAATGGAGAATTGCTTCTCATCTTGAATTGAGGTGAGTGGATTTACACCAATAGAAACCATAAATTTCATACACAATAAAAGGGATCTGATTCATTTTCTTATTTTTAGATAGGAAATGTAGTTCGTTTTTCCCTTCTATCCTATTTGATCATTGATATTCGAACATTGTTCTCTTTCCTTTGTTCTAGTTCATGATCTGAACGAGTCGCACATACACCCTAGTACATGTTCCTCGACGCTGAGGGCATCCCCGAAGCGCGGGGGATTTTGTGACATTTCTAATTGGCTGTCTTGTATTTCTAATAAGTTGTTTAATCGTTGGCATGTTGAATCATATACATAATGGGCTGGTTTAGATCGATCCTAACCGGATGATTTTGAATTACTTTTATTCAATAGATTCAATAGAAGAGTAAATAAAAGTCATAGAATATTAAACTCGGCAGGGTTAACTTCAAATCACGAATTGACGCGAAATACAGGCTATTGTCATTCAACCGCTACAAGATCAACAATCCCATAAGCTTGGGCCTCTGTTGCTGACATAAAAATATCTCTTTCCATGTCTTCGGATACAACCCATATGGGTTTGCCCGTTCTTTGTACATAAACCCTTGTCAGGGTTTCACGCAGTTTCAGCAGTTCTCCCACTTCCAGGATGAATTCTCCCGTTGCTACTTCAGAAAAAGAACCAGCAGGTTGATGGATCATTACCCTGATGATATAAGATAATAAAAGGTTTCTCTATTTCGCATGATGAGGGGAAGATAAAAAAAACATAAAAGAATAACAAGAAAAAAAATAGAATCGAACAACCGTACGGGCATTATGCATTGCATACGGCTTTACAATAAAATTGACCCTTACCATTCATCAAAGAAATAAAAAAATAGGATCGATCAGACCCCGCTCGGTAAATGATCAACTTACCACCCTTCCTTTCGTAGGAATTCAAAAATACTATGATGGCTCCGTTGCTTTATATATTTATTATATTTTTTTGTCTGTGATTTGTCTGTCATTCAGCAATCCCAAAGTTGCTTTTTTATTTGATCAAATAAACTAAGGAAAAAAGAATCTTTTTTTTTCGCTCTATAAATATTGTTAAGAGACCCCTGGTGTGAAAAAAAGTTTGTGACGCTGAACTGGACTTCCGATAATAAAATAGGAAATACCTTTTTCTCATATTACTCTCTCGATACATAATCTAATGTTTTGAAAACAAAATTCCTTATATCGAATTCAAAGTGCCATGCTATTATTACTTAATATTCATATTTCATATGGCGAAGGCATAGTCTTCTTTTTTCTCTCA